TAATAGAAATGTTGCATATTTCTATATCTATATCTCCCGAGAACCTCCTTTTTTTTACTATGAATCCCTGTTGGATCGGATTCTAACGAATCCTTAGGGAACTTGTAAGAAACTCTTTATTATAAGATAAGGACGGGAGAACAAGAATAAAAAAGCGGATTATATCATACATATATTTTGTGTAGAAAGATGAATAGGTACACTTATTTAGTTCTACATTCCTTGCACTTATTATATACTTATAATAAATATACTTATCATAAGATATATTTCTAACAAGTACAAATTTATAACAAGTACAAATATTAAATCGAGGCACCTATTCTATGACAGATTTCAATTTACCCTCTATTTTTGTGCCTTTAGTGGGCCTAGTATTTCCGGCAATTGCAATGGCTTCTTTATCTCTTCATGTTCAAAAAAACAAGATTGTTTAGATCCGATGGGATCAAATCTCATCCATTTTTTTTAACACTTGGACTTGGATCATAATACAGATATCTTTTAGTGGAATAGGGTACGGTACGATATGTGACTCCCTCCGAGCACAAATAAAAAAGCTGTTATTGTTATGCATGCAGATCCATGATATATGGATAAATGCATGTATATTATATGTGGGTATAGCTGTTTTTGTTTTCAAATAGATCAGCGAATATCTGAAATAGAAAGTCAATGTATCTATATGTATGTAGATATACATAGTGGGATCATATGAAGGGGATGTTATTATTTTATATCTAACCAATTCGATGAATTACTCCTAATGGTTTACATCATAATAGTGCTAGTTGATGAGAGTTACTTCGGGATCAAAACAAAAAAAGTATAAAGTCAAATTCATTTGGCTTATTCTATTCTCTCAATTCCAATAGAATGCAACTGGATCGAGTATGAACTGGCAATCCGAACGTATATGGATAGAACTTATAACGGGGTCTCGAAAAACAAGTAATTTCTGCTGGGCCTGTATCCTTTTTTTAGGTTCACTAGGATTCTTATTGGTTGGAACTTCCAGTTATCTTGGTAGGAATCTGATATCTGTATTTCCCTCTCAGGAAATCCTTTTTTTTCCCCAAGGAATCGTGATGTCTTTCTATGGGATCGCTGGTCTGTTCATTAGTTCCTATTTGTGGTGCACAATTTCGTGGAATGTAGGTAGTGGTTATGATCTTTTTGATAGAAAAGAAGGAATAGTGTGTATTTTTCGTTGGGGATTTCCTGGAATAAATCGTCGCATCTTCCTTCGATTCCTTATGAGAGATATCCAGTCAATCAGAATGGAAGTTAAAGAGGGTCTTTATCCTCGTCGTGTCCTTTATATGGAAATCAGAGGCCAGGGAGCCATTCCCTTGACTCGTACCGATGAGAATTTTACTCCACGAGAGATTGAACAAAAAGCTGCTGAATCGGCCTATTTCTTGCGCGTACCAATTGAAGTATTTTGAAATGAACTGAAGAATGAATGCTTTCTCCGCATGAGGGAAGGAACTCAGGAATCCCCTTTTTAATATAACTGAAGTTTCTTCGGAACGTTTATTCGAGCAAAACATGTTCGATTCTATTTCCCCCGTTCCGTTGGTAATACCGTTGTGTTGTGGCCCATAGAATAAAGCAGGCGGACGAATACGGAACAACCATAATAAGAAGCTATTTTTATCCACCAAAACAAAAACTCTTTTTTTTACATATGGAACTAAACTCAATTCTTTCATACTAGTAACAAATCTAATAAGTATGTATTCATCACACATATCAGAACATTTCGGAATACAGTACAGAATTCATCTTTTTAGGACCAATATTTTGAATTGATACGTTAGATATAGATGGATCGTATCTCGTAAATTATCTCTCTTTCGTCAATCGATGTTTCTTTTTTTTTTATCCTTTCTTTTGCTCCTTGATGACCAAACGATTGGATCTCTCATAACTATTCAATTTCTCTCTTGTTTTGCCACCCATTTCGGATTTCATCATCAATATTCTTCAGAAATATCCCCTCAATTATTCCTGGGCTGTGGGTAGCCAGTGAAACATTTCGAAATAATTGATTGATCCAGGGGGAGTTCTTTCGTCTCGAAATCCGAATAATATTCATTACTTCAAGTGGTTTTTCGGGCATTCATCGAAAGGAACAAATGAAGATACAATTGGTTCGAATTTGACCAATTGAGATATCTGGGAACTTGATTATTTCTTCATTCGAAACGGACCTTTATTCTATTTCTATATTCTTTCTAGATCCAAGGACTAAACAATTCAAAAAAAAAAAGAAGGAATAGATCCGATCCATAGGTTCCATACCTTGTTATAGAACTCATGCTTCATAGAAATATCGGATCAGATAGAGTCGGCGAATGAAGCAGTTTCATTAACAATTTACAGAACAGATTCAAAGTGCCAAAAAAGAAAGCATTGACTCCCCTCCCATATCTTGCATCTATAGTCTTTTTGCCCTGGTGGATCTCTCTCTCATTTAATAAAAGTCTGGAACCTTTAGTTACTAATTGGTGGAATACAAGGCAATCCGAAACTTTTTTGAATGATATTCAAGAGAAGAACGTTCTAGAAAGATTCATAGAATTAGAACAACTATTCCTGTTGGACGAAATGATAAAGGAGTACCCGGAGACACAGATACAAAAGTTTCGTATAGGAATCCACAAAGAAACAATACAATTGGTCAAAATGCACAATGAAGATCATATCCATATAATTTTGCATTTCTCGACAAATATAATCTGTTTTGCTATTCTAAGTGGTTATTCTATTCTGGGTAATGAAGAACTTGTCATTCTTAATTCTTGGGTTCAGGAATTCCTCTATAACTTAAGCGACACAATAAAAGCTTTTTCTATTCTTTTATTAACTGATTTATGTATCGGATTCCACTCGCCCCATGGTTGGGAACTAATGATTGGTTCGGTCTACAAAGATTTTGGATTTGCTCATAACAATCAAATTATATCTGGTCTTGTTTCCACTTTTCCAGTCATTCTAGATACAATTTTGAAATATTGGATCTTCCATTATTTAAATCGTGTATCTCCTTCACTTGTAGTGGTTTATCATTCAATGAATGAATGAAGAACTCATTTGATCTGCCGATATCAATCAAATCCGAATGTTACTTCGTACATAAACAAACCATTTTTAATCTGACTCACTCTTTATACTTCTACCCGTCTAAGGGATTCCCCCTCCAGTACAATGGCAGAATCGTGGATAGGGAACTATACTAGCTACCTACCTAATTTATTGTAGAAATTTCCGGGATCAATAATTGGACCATGCAAAATAGAAATACCTTTTCTTGGGTAAAGGAACAGATGACTCGATTCATTTCCGTATCGATCATGATATATGTCATAACTCGGACATCTATTTCAAATGCATATCCCATTTTTGCGCAGCAGGGTTATGAAAATCCACGAGAAGCAACTGGGCGTATTGTATGCGCCAATTGCCATTTAGCTAATAAGCCCGTGGATATTGAGGTTCCACAAGCTGTGCTTCCTGATACTGTATTTGAAGCAGTTGTTAGAATCCCTTATGATATGCAACTGAAGCAAGTTCTTGCTAATGGGAAAAAGGGGGCTTTGAATGTGGGGGCTGTTCTTATTTTACCCGAGGGATTCGAATTAGCTCCCCCCGATCGTATTTCTCCCGAGATGAAAGAAAAGATAGGCAATCTGTCTTTTCAGAGTTATCGCCCCACTAAAAGAAATATTCTTGTGGTAGGTCCTGTTCCTGGTCAGAAATATAGTGAAATCGTCTTTCCCATTCTTTCCCCGGACCCTGCTATTAAGAAAGATGTTCACTTCTTAAAGTATCCCATATATGTAGGTGGGAACAGGGGAAGAGGTCAGATTTATCCCGATGGGAACAAGAGTAACAATACAGTCTATAATGCTACAGCAGCAGGTATAGTAAGCAGAATAGTACGTAAAGAAAAAGGGGGGTATGAAATAACCATAGCTGACGCATCGGATGGACACCAAGTGGTTGATATTATACCTCCAGGACCAGAACTTCTTGTTTCAGAGGGTGAATCTATCAAGCTTGATCAACCATTAACGAGTAATCCCAATGTGGGTGGATTTGGTCAGGGAGATGCAGAAATAGTACTTCAAGATCCATTACGTGTCCAAGGTTTGTTGTTCTTCTTGGCATCTGTTATTCTGGCACAAATCTTTTTGGTTCTAAAAAAGAAACAGTTTGAGAAGGTTCAATTGTCCGAAATGAATTTCTAGATCCACGGATTCATCAAGCTGGTAAAAAGAGCCGAATTGTTGTGATCGATGCAATTATGTATGATTCAAAAAAATCATGGAAAATGTTTTGCTTGCTTTGTTTATACTGTTTTTCTGCGAGATGCCGGAAATTGCTTGTATCCCATTCCTAGCAATAGTATGTATATTGCGAAGAAGACTACTTGATCCCCCCTTCTTTTTTTCAATCAAAATGGGAGTGTTGTGACTATGCTAGGCCTCCCATTGGCAGATTTTAAATGCCATGTAATGCATCAATAGTTTTTTTGTACCTAATAGAATCGAATTCTAATAGATAATAGGCATAAGTAGGAGGAGAATACACGCGGATAAATGAAAGGAACAAATGATTCTAGGAGGGATTACTCGTCTTCCTAATCTTCCACACAAGAAAAGGGTGGAAAATCCCTTTTCTTGTGTGGAAATAATAATGATTATTGATCCTGTTCGTCAAAGATTACTATTTATTTGATTTTCCAGTTCTATCGGAACTCGTTTGTTTCGATTCATAAGAAGTAGTGGACAAACAAAAAAAGGGGTGGGAATAACTTACTGAGCAAATAAAACTTCTTCAATGAACTTATAAAAAAAGTAAAAAAAGAAAATTTTAACTGTGATGAGATAATCAATAAGGATTGGGATATGCGCAAAAATCCAAGATTTCATCTTTTCGCCCGGAGCATTAAGAGTCTTTTTTTGCTTGAAATTTTCTTTTTTCTTTTTCTA